TTATATCAAGAATTATGTACAAAAAAATATGAAAACATCTTCTGGCGTCGAGGGAATTGCACGTATAGAGATTCAAAAACGAATCGACCTGATCCAAATCATAATCTATATGGGATTTCCAAAAATACTAATAGAAAGTCGACCCCGAGGAATCGAAGAATTACAGATGAATTTACAAAAAGAAATTAATTCTGTAAATCGAAAACTTAACATTGCTATCACACGAATTGAAAAACCTTATGGAAACCCTAATATTCTTGCAGAATTTATAGCTGGCCAATTAAAAAATAGAGTTTCTTTTCGCAAAGCAATGAAAAAGGCTATAGAATTAACTGAACAAGCGGATACAAAGGGAATTCAAGTGCAAATTGCAGGACGTATCGACGGAAAAGAAATTGCGCGTGTTGAATGGATCAGAGAAGGTAGGGTTCCACTACAAACCATTCGAGCTAAAATTGATTATTGTTCCTATACAGTTCGAACAATCTATGGGGTATTAGGCATCAAAATTTGGATATTTATAGACGGGGAATAATAAACCTGAATTTCCTTTTGCATTCTATCCAGCGATGGAACAAAAAAGAATAAATTCGTTTCTTCTTTTTCTTTTCTGTTCAATAAAAAATGAACAATTATAATTCTATAGGGTTTAATAAAAATTAAATTAATCTTTTAATAAAATTGCTATGCTTAGTGTGTGACTCGTTGGTTTTTTAGGGTTAGTATAAAAATAAGCCCCATAGTATAAACAAATAACTATAACTATAGAAGTAATAACCAACTCATCACTTCGTATTATCTGGATCCAAAGAACCAGTCAAGATATGATATATTGTTCATATTGTTGTAGCAACTGAAATCTTTTTTTATTAAAAAATTCTGCTTATAAGTCGTCAATCGAAATAAAAAAGAAAGGGTATGGATAAAAGGAAGGATGAGAGAAAGAAAGAAAAAGTATATTAATGATATATAATTCCAATATGTAAGGTCTATGAGTCATCTCAGAAAAAATCTGTGTAATAAAGCATCAATACAGATTCCTCATTAAACGGATCTGCTCATCGAACAAAAAATAAAGAGCTTCGAGCCAATAAAGACTAAGAATATTGACTCAAGAACTAATAGCTCCATTGTATAATTCAGACCTAATCATTAAGTAAGAAGCGATGGGAACGATGGAACCTGTGAATTCAAAAGATTCTAGTGAAAATTCATTCGAATGATTCATTGATCGGGATGGCGGAACCGGCCAGAGACCAATTCATCTATTCGGAAAAGTTATGAACTAATGATAGAACTGAAATAGAAATGGAAAGAGTAAATATTCGCCCGCGAAAACTTTATTTTCTTGGATTGCTAAATTTGGGTCAATCCAATACGATAAAGAATAAAACAAAAGAAAGATTCGTTTTAACATTCTAAAATAGATAAATATAAGAAAAAAGAGTTATTTTATATATTTAGTTATTAGTTATCTATACAAATACAAACAAGATATACAAATTTATATATAATAGATTTGATCTAGATTAAATGAAATCTATGATTCAGTATATTACTTACGTATATTACTTACTTAAATATATGTATATCTTAATTCAAATTATATTCTATCTGAATTGAATTCAAAATCTTTAATTTGAATTGATTTTATTCGCGAGGAGCTGGATGAGAAGAAACTCTCACGTCCGGTTCTGTAGTAGAGATGGAATTCAAAACAAACCATCAACTATAACCCCAAAAGAACCAGATTCCGTAAACAACATAGAGGAAGAATGAAGGGAATATCCTCTCGAGGTAATACTATTTGTTTTGGTAAATACGCTCTTCAGGCACTTGAACCCGCTTGGATCACATCTAGACAAATAGAAGCAGGTCGACGAGCAATGACACGAAATGCACGTCGCGGTGGAAAAATATGGGTCCGTATATTTCCGGATAAACCGGTTACAGTAAGACCCGCAGAAACACGTATGGGTTCAGGTAAAGGCTCTCCCGAATATTGGGTAGCTGTTGTTAAACCAGGTCGAATCCTTTATGAAATGGGTGGAGTAACAGAAAATATAGCCAGAAGGGCTATTTCAATAGCAGCGTCCAAAATGCCTATACGAGCTCAATTCATCATTTCGGGATAAAAAAGAAATAGGCCTTAAAAATCGCGGGTGCAGGTTTCTTTTTTTTTTTTTTTTTGACAAAAAATATTTCTTTTTTTTCTTCGACCTTTGTATTGTAAAAAACAGATAAAAAAATGATATGATTCAACCTCAGACCTATTTGAATGTAGCAGATAACAGCGGGGCTCGAAAATTGATGTGTATTCGAATCATAGGAGCTAGCAATCGTCGATATGCTCATATTGGTGACGTTATTGTTGCTGTGATCAAAGACGCAGTTCCAAACATGCCTCTAGAAAGATCAGAAGTGGTCAGAGCTGTAATTGTTCGTACTTGTAAAGAACTTAAACGTGACAACGGTATGATAATACGATATGATGACAATGCTGCAGTTGTGATTGATCAAGAAGGAAATCCAAAAGGAACTCGAGTTTTTGGTGCGATTGCCCGAGAATTGAGACAGTTCAATTTTACTAAAATAGTTTCATTAGCTCCCGAGGTATTATAAAATTAGACCGCGATATGCTTATAGTAGGGTATTTAAAAGAAATAGATTAAGATTAATTTAGTAGATTTTGTCTCACGTATATACCTTTCAAAATTAATATTCATAAACAAATACGTACATAAATAAATACGTAAAAAAAAAAAGAAAAACATGTTGATTATATCCAAATTTGGAGGCACCAATAATTTTAATTAATCATGGGTAGTGATACTATTGCTGACATAATAACCTCTATACGAAATGCCGATATGTATAGAAAAAGCGTGGTTCGAGTAGCATCGACTAATATCAGCCAAAGTATTGTTAAAATACTTTTACGAGAGGGTTTTATCGAAAACGTGAGAAAACATCGAGAAAACAACAAATATTTTTTGGTTTTAACTCTACGACATAAAAGGAATAGGAAAAGGACTTATAGAAATCTTTTAAATTTAAAACGAATCAGTCGGCCGGGTCTACGAATCTATTCTAACTATCAAAGAATTCCTAGAATTTTAGGTGGGATGGGGGTTGTAATTCTTTCTACCTCTCGCGGTATAATGACAGACCGAGAGGCTCGACTAGAAAGAATAGGCGGAGAAATTTTGTGTTATATATGGTAATCTTTCTAATATCCGAATTGAATATGAAACTTCTTATTTGTGAAAAAGAAAAGAGAAGAGGTGGGTTGTCTAATAGGGTTCTTCCTCCACAAGTTGATACTTCAAGGGGGTTTTACCTGGAATGAAAGAACAAAAATGGATTCATGAAGGTTTAATTACTGAATCGCTTCCCAACGGTATGTTCCGGGTTCGTTTAGATAATGAAGATCTGATTCTAGGTTATGTTTCAGGAAAGATCCGACGTAGTTTTATACGGATACTGCCAGGAGATAGAGTCAAAATTGAAGTAAGTCGTTATGATTCAAGCAGAGGTCGTATAATTTATCGACTCCGCAATAAAGATTCGAAAGATTAGGTGTTTTTTCAACGTCACTAGTTCGTTCGTAGGAATACGATTCAAAATCGAAAATTTCAAGAAACTTCTTTTCTTCGAAGAAGTGGATTCAAAATTAAAGTAAGGAGTGGCAAATATGAAAATAAGAGCTTCTGTTCGTAAAATTTGTGAAAAATGTCGACTAATCCGTCGTCGGGGACGAATTATAGTAATTTGTTCCAACCCAAGACATAAACAAAGACAAGGATAATCAGACTCAAAGACCCGATATACAAATAAGAAGGGGGATCTGTTTTGACATGAAATGGATATATCCATATATCTCTGACTCAAATTTATGAGATGATAAAATATGGCAAAAGCTATACCGAAAAAGGGTTCACGTGGACGTATTGGTTCACGTAAGAGTACACGTAAAATACCAAAGGGGGTTATTCATATTCAAGCAAGTTTCAATAATACCATTGTGACTGTTACAGATGTACGGGGGCGAGTGGTTTCTTGGTCCTCTGCCGGTACTTGTGGCTTCCGAGGTACAAGAAGAGGGACGCCATTTGCTGCTCAAACCGCAGCGGCAAATGCTATTCGTGCAGTAGTAGATCAAGGTATGCAACGAGCAGAAGTCATGATTAAAGGTCCCGGTCTCGGAAGAGACGCAGCATTACGAGCTATTCGCAGAAGTGGTATACTATTAACTTTCGTACGGGATGTAACCCCTATGCCACATAATGGCTGTAGACCCCCGAAAAAAAGACGTGTGTAGAAATAAAAATTGAAGGTATTTCAATAGCAAGAGAAACAAGAGAAATAAATGATTCAACGATCTGATCAAATAATATTATTATGGTTCGAGAGAAAATAACAGTATCTACTCGGACACTACAGTGGAAGTGTGTTGAATCAGCAGCAGACAGTAAGCGTCTTTTTTATGGGCGCTTTATTCTGTCTCCGCTTATGAAAGGTCAAGCAGACACAATAGGCATTGCGATGCGAAGAGCTTTGCTTGGAGAAATCGAAGGAACATGTATCACACGCGCAAAATCTGAGAAAATATCACACGAATATTCTACGATAATGGGTATTCAAGAATCAGTACATGAAATTTTAATGAATTTGAAAGAAATCGTATTGAGAAGTAATCTCTATGGAACTTGTGAGGCGTCTATTTGTGTCAGGGGCCCTGGATATGTAACTGCTCAAGATATAATATTACCGCCTTATGTAGAAATCGTCGATAATACACAGCATATAGCTAGTTTGACGGAACCCATTGAGTTGGTTATTGGATTACAAATAGAGAAGAATCGTGGATATCTTATAAAAGCGCCAAATACCTTTCAAGATGGAAGTTATCCTATAGATCCTGTATTCATGCCTGTTCGAAATGCGAATCATAGTATTCATTCTTATGAAAATGGTAACAAAGAGATACTATTTCTCGA